AATCTGATTTTCGGCGAGGTCTAATCAAAGGTTCTATGCGGGCTCAAAGACGTAAAATAGTTATTTGGGAATTGTTTCAAGCAAACGCACATTCCCCTCTTTTTTTGGACAGAATAGAAAAATCCCCTCTTTTTTCTTTTGATATCTCCGGGCTGATTAAAGTAATTTTTAGAAATTGGGTGGGGAAAGGGGAAGCATTCAAAATTGTAGAGTATACAGAAGACGAAAGAAAAAGAGAAGAAGAAAAAGAGACAAAGGAAAGAACGGAGAAAGAGCGAATACAGATAGCAGAGGCCTGGGATACCATTCCAATTACACAAGTAATAAGAGGTTGCATGTTACTAACTCAATCTATTTTTAGAAAATATATTGTATTACCTTCATTGCTAATTGCAAAAAATAGTGGACGCATGTTCCTATTTCAATTTCCCGAATGGTTTGAGGATTTACAGGAATGGAATAGAGAGATGCATGTTAAATGTACCTATAATGGTGTTCCATTATCCGAAACAGAATTTCCGAAAAATTGGTTGACAGACGGTATTCAGATAAAAATCTTATTTCCTTTCCGTCTGAAACCCTGGCACAAATCGAAACTACGATCATCTAAGAAAGGTTTAATGAAAAAGAAAAAAGCAAAAGATGATTTTTGTTTTTTAACAGTTTGGGGAATGGAAACTGAATTTCCTTTTGGTTCGCCCCGAAAACGACCTTCCTTTTTTAAACCCATTTTTAAGGAAATTGAAAAAAAAATTGGAAAATTTCAAAAGAAGTCTTTTCGAGTTCTAATAGTTTTTAAAAGAAAAATAAAATTACTTCGAAAAGTTTTAAAAGAAACAAAAGAATGGGTTATCGAAAGTGTTATTTTTATAAAAAGAATAATAAAAGAACTTTCAAAAATTCTGTTATTTCGATTAACAGGAAGAGAAGTATATGAATCAAGTGAAATTAAAGAAGAAAAAGATTCTATAATAAGCAATCAGCTAATTCACGAATCGTTTAGTGAAATTGCATCTACGAATTGGACAAATTCTTCATTAACAGAAAAAAAAATCAAGGATTTGACTACTAGAACAAGTACAATTCAAAATCAAATAGAAAGAATTATAAAAGAGCAAAAAAAAGTAACTCCAAGAATAAATAATATTAGTCTTAAAAAAACAAGTTATAATGCTAAAAGATTCGAAAAATGGCAAATATTCAAAAAAAGAAATGCTCAATTAATCTCTAAATTACCTCTTTTTTTGAAATTTTTCATTGAAAGAATCTACACAGATATATTTTTATGTATCATTAATATTCCCAGAATGAATACAGAACTTTTTCTTGAATCAACAAAAAAAATTATTGATAAATCCATTTACAATAATGAAAGAAAACAAGAAAGAATTAATAAAATTAAGAAAAATCGAATTCCATTTATTTCGACTATAAAAAAGTCACTTGATAATATTAGTAATAGTCAAAAAAATTCACCTATTTTTTATGACTTATCCTACGTGTCACAAGCATATGTATTTTTCAAATTATCACAAATCCAAGTTAGTAACTCGTATAAATCAAGAGCTGTTCTTCAATCTCAAGGAATCCCCCCGCCTGAAATAAAGGATTCTTTTGAAACACAAGGAATGGTTGATTCTAAATTAGGGGATAAGAAACTGCGGAGTTATGAAATGAATCAATGGAAAAAGTGGTTAAGAGGATATTATCAATACAATTTATCTCAGAGCAGATGGTATAGATTAATACCAGAAAAATGGCGCAATACAGTTCATCAGCGTCGTATAGCTAAAAAGGAAAATTTTAGCAAAAGGCATTCATATGAAAAAGACCAATTAATTGATTTCAAAAAACAAAAACAAATTGAAGTATATTCATTATCTAATCAAAAAAGAAAAGAGAATTTGCAAAAATACTATAAATATGATCTTTTATCATATAAATTTCTTAATTATGAAAATAAAACGGAATACTTTTTTTATAGATCTCCGTTTCAAGGACGTAAGAAACAAGAGATTTCTTATAACACGCATAAAGAAAATATACTGAGGAACATCCCTATCGATAATTATCTAGGAAAGGTCCATATTCTATATATGGAAAAAACGGTCGATAGAAAATATTTTGATTGGAACATTCTCAATTTTGATCTTAAACAAAAAGGCGATATTGAGGCCTGGGTGAGCAATGGGAATCAAAATACTCAAATAATTCCTAAAAAAAATCTTTTTTCCCTTATGATTCCAGAAATCAATCCACCAAACTCCGACAAAGTATTTTTTGATTGGATGGGAATGAATGAAAAAATGCTAAAGTGTCACATAGCGAATTTGGAACCTTGGTTCTTCCCAGAATTTGTGTTACTTTATAATGCATATAAAAGGAAACCTTGGTTTATACCAAGCAAATTACTTCTTTCAAATTTGAATAAAAATGAAAATAGTAGTGAAAATAAAAAAATAAATCAAAAGCAAAAAGGAAGTTTTTTGATACCATCGAATAAAAAGCATCGAAATCAAGGAGAAAAAGAACCCACAAGTCCAGGAAATCTTGGATCCGTTCTCTCACAACAAAAAGATAGTGAAGAAAATTATGCAAGATCAGACATGAAAAAGGGGAAAAAGAAAAAACAATACAAAAGCAGCGCGAGAGCAGAACTAGATTTCTTCCTGAAACGTTATTTGCTTTTTCAATTGAGATGGGACGATACTTTGAATCAAAGACTGATCAATAATGTCAAGGTATATTGTCTCCTACTTAGACTGATAGATCCAAGCCAAATTACTATACCCTCGATTCAAAATAGAGAAATGAGTTTGGATATAATGCTGATTGAGAAGAATTTAACTCTTAACCAATTGATGAAAAAGGGAATATTGATTATAGAACCCATTCGTCTGTTTGGAAAAAACGATGCACAATTTATTATGTATCAAACCATAGGTATTTCATTGGTTCATAAGAGTAAGCACCAAACTAATCAAAAATACCAAGAACAAAGATATGTTTCTAAGAAGAATTTTGATGAAACTATTTCATCACACCAAAGAATAACTGAAAATAGAGACAAAAATCATTTTGATTTGCTTGTTCCTGAAAATATTTTATCATTTAGACGTCGTAGAAAGTTGAAAATTCTAAGTTGTTTTAATTCAAAGAATAGAAATGGTGAAGATAGAAATCCAGTATTTTGGAATGCAAAGGACGTAAAAAACAGCAGCCAAGTTTCGCATGACAGTAACCATTTTGATAGAGAGAAAAATCAATTAATGAAATTAAAGCTCTTTCTTTGGCCTAATTATCGATTAGAGGATTTAGCTTGTATGAATCGTTATTGGTTTGATACCAATAATGGCAGTCGTTTCAGTATGTTAAGAATACATCTGTATCCACGATTGCAATTTTGACATTTCGTGGATAATACACTTTTTCTATATATTCTATACCCTATATATAATAGGGTATATCAAAGCAAACAAATACATAGATCACATGTCTTTTTCTCACATTTCATTCTAATATCCAATAGGAAATGAATAATGTCTCGATTAGATCTCGAAATGAATCAACAAAACCTTCTTTGTTTTAGGTCTAAATTCTTCGATGCGAAAATGTACCAATCCTTTTCTATCCCTATCTAAATCCAATTAGAAATTGGATTAATTGATTTGAATTCAGAAAATTAGGAGTTCATAAAGAAATTTGGATTAGATTATTGTATATACCAGATTCCAATTAATGGCATTATTATTACTGATCAATAAAATCCATATCTGTAAAAAGGGAAAGGGGATTTTTTATGGTAACAAATTCATTCATTTCGGTTATTTCTCAAAAAGAAAACGAAGAAAACAGAGGGTCTGTTGAATTTCAAGTATTCAGTTTTACCACTAAGATAAGAAGACTTACTTCACATTTGGAATTGCACAAAAAAGACTCTTCATCCCAGAGAGGTTTGCGGAAAATTTTGGGAAAACGCCAACGACTGCTGGCCTATTTGTCAAAAAAAAATAGAAGACGCTATAAAGAATTAATTAGTGAGTTAAATATTCGAGAGATAAAAACTCGTTAATTTGAAGCGTGATACCATTTGAGCTTAGTCGTTTAAATTTTGATGAACTTCTTTTTACTTTCAGCAATGCATGGAAGAACGACTCGGGAAAAAACTTATGATTGCACCAACTACAAGAAAAGACCTCATGATAGTCAATATGGGCCCTCACCACCCATCAATGCATGGTGTTCTTCGACTGATTGTTACTCTCGATGGTGAAAATGTTATTGATTGTGAACCAATACTGGGTTATTTACATAGAGGGATGGAGAAAATTGCGGAAAATCGAACAATTATACAATATTTGCCTTATGTAACGCGTTGGGATTATTTAGCTACTATGTTCACAGAAGCAATAACCGTAAATGGACCCGAACAGCTAGGCAATATTCAAGTACCTAAAAGGGCTAGCTATATCAGAGCTATTATGTTGGAGTTAAGTCGTATCGCTTCTCATTTGTTATGGCTTGGCCCTTTTATGGCAGATATTGGGGCACAGACCCCTTTCTTCTATATTTTTCGAGAACGAGAGTTAATATATGACTTGTTCGAAGCTGCTACCGGTATGCGCATGATGCATAATTATTTTCGTATCGGAGGAGTAGCTGCTGATCTACCTCATGGCTGGATAGATAAATGTTTGGATTTTTGCGATTATTTTTTAACCGGGGTTGCTGAATATCAAAAGCTTATTACGCGGAATCCTATTTTTTTAGAACGAGTTGAAGGCGTAGGCATTATTGGCGCAGAAGAAGCACTAAATTGGGGTTTATCGGGTCCAATGCTACGAGCTTCCGGAATACAGTGGGATCTTCGTAAAATTGATCGTTATGAGTCTTACGACGAATTTGATTGGGAGATTCAATGGCAAAAAGAAGGGGATTCATTAGCTCGGTATTTAGTACGAATCAGTGAAATGACAGAATCCATAAAAATTATCCAACAG